CCTTTTTATTTCAAGGCGAGGATTCAATCACTTACCCAGCATCAAGGGACTATTCGTACGTTGCTGAATAGAAATAAGGAATATCCATCTTTTCTGATTTTGTCATCATCCGATTGTTTTCGAATTGGCCCATTCAATGGTTCGAAATCTCACAAAGTGACAAAAGAATTAATTAAAGAAGATCCCGCGATTCCCATTAGGAATTCATTGGGTCCCTTAGGGATTGTACCTAAAATCACGAATTTTTATTCATTTTACTATTTCTATTTATTCTATTTAATAACTCATAATCAGATCTTGTTAAATAAATATTTGCTACTTGACAATTTCAAACAGACTTTCCAAGGACTTCCATATTATTTAATGGATGAAAATGGAAGAATTTATAATCCCGATTCATGCATCATTTTGAATCCATTCGATTTGAATTGGTGCTTTCGCCCTCACGATTATTGTGAGGAGACATCCACAATAATTAGCCTTGGACAGTTTATTTGTGAAAATGTATGTATATCCAAATACGGACCACACATAAAATCGGGTCAAGTTCTAATTGTTCACGTTGACTCCTTAGTAATAAGATCAGCTAAGCCTCATTTGGCTACTCCAAGAGCAACTGTTCATGGCCATTGTGGAGAAATCCTTTATGAAGGAGATACATTAGTTACATTTATATATGAAAAATCGAGATCGGGTGATATAACACAAGGTCTTCCAAAAGTGGAACAAGTGTTAGAGGCGCGTTCGATTGATTCAATATCGATGAACCTAGAAAAGAGGGTTGAAGGTTGGAACGAACGTATAACAAGAATTCTTGGAATTCCTTGGAGATTCTTGATTGGCGCTGAACTAACCATAGCGCAAAGTCGTATCTCTTTGGTTAATAAGATCCAAAAGGTTTATCGATCCCAGGGGGTGCAGATCCATAATAGGCATATAGAGATTATTGTACGTCAAATAACATCAAAAGTGTTGGTTTCAGAAGATGGAATGTCTAATGTTTTTTCACCTGGAGAACTTATCGGATTGTTGCGAGCAGAACGAACAGGGCGCGCTTTGGAAGAAGCGATCTGTTACCGAGCCATCTTATTGGGAATAACGAGGGCGTCTCTGAATACTCAAAGTTTCATATCCGAAGCGAGTTTTCAAGAAACCGCTCGAGTTTTAGCAAAAGCCGCTCTACGAGGTCGTATTGATTGGTTGAAAGGCCTGAAAGAGAACGTTGTTCTGGGGGGGATGATGCCTGTTGGTACCGGATTCAAAGGATTAGTCCAACGTTCAAGGCAACACAGCAACATTCCTTTGGAAATCAAGAAGAAGAATCTATTCCAGGAGGAAATGGAAATGAGAGATATTTTGTTCCACCACATAGAATTATTTAGTTCTTGCATCCCCAAAAATTTACCTGATACATCAGAACGATCATTTACGGAATTTCATGACAGATTCATTCTTTTCTTTTAACTATCTAGTCCTGGTCATTTGATTTGGTAATAAAGATAATAACGAATAGAAAGCAATTAGTGACTTGAACCATGTATTAACGTAACGGTCAATCTCCGGTAGAAGGTTCCGTCGGAACAATTATTTATTTCAGGTACCTCTTAAAAAAAAAAAAAAGAGAGAGAAAGTGTGGGGAGAAATGACAAGAAGATATTGGAACATGAATTTGGAAGAGATGATGGAAGCAGGAGTTCATTTTGGTCATGGTACTAGGAAATGGAATCCTAGAATGGCACTTTACATCTCTGCAAAGCGTAAAGGTATTCATATTACAAATCTTACTAGAACTGCTCGTTTTTTGTCAGAAGCCTGTGATTTAGTTTTTGATGCAGCGAGTATAGGAAAACACTTCTTAATAGTTGGTACCAAAAATAAAGCAGCTGATTCAGTAGCATCAGCTGCAATAAGAGCTCGGTGTCATTATGTTAATAAAAAATGGCTCGGTGGTATGTCAACGAATTGGTCCACTACAGAAATGAGACTTCATAGATTCAGGGACTTGAGATCGGAACAGAATACGGGGAAACTCAACTGTCTCCCGAAAAGAGATGTAGCAATGTTGAAGAGGCAATTATCTCAATTGCAAACATATCTGGGCGGGATCAAATATATGACGGGGTTACCCGATATTGTAATCATCGTTGATCAGCAAGAAGAATATACGGCTCTTCGAGAATGTCTCACTTTGGGGATTCCGACAATTTGTTTAATCGACACAAATTGTGACCCGGATCTCGCAGATATTTCGATTCCAGCGAACGATGACGCTATAGCTTCAATCCGATTGATTCTTAACAAATTAGTATCCGCAATTTGTGAGGGCCGTTCTAGCTATATAAGAAATTGTTGATTAATAATAGGATAAGTCAATGACTTTGGAAACTCCATAAATGGATTGAATCGGTTACTATCCCTGAGTCTCAAAAAAGAGATAAAAATCGCTGGGAATATTATGCGATCGCTTGGTATCCGAAATATACGATTAAAGCAGGCGAGTTGAGAAAGAGATAAGAGATGGCTGAATCAAAATAATTCCTTTTTAAGTTCTATTTCTGTCAGAGGGCAATATGAATGTTCGACCCTGTTCCATCAACTCACTAAAAGTGTTATACGATATATCCGATGTGGAAGTAGGCCAACATTTTTATTGGCAAATAGGGAGTTTCCAAGTCCATGCCCAAGTACTTATCACTTCTTGGGTTGTAATTGCTATCTTATTAGGTTCAGCCACTATAGCTGTTCGGAATCCACAAACCATTCCAACCGACGGTCAGAATTTCTTCGAATATGTCCTTGAATTCATTCGAGACTTGAGCAAAACTCAGATTGGAGAAGAATATGGTCCTTGGGTTCCCTTTATTGGAACTATGTTCCTATTTATTTTTGTTTCTAACTGGTCAGGTGCTCTTTTACCCCGGAAAATCATACAGTTACCGCATGGGGAGTTAGCTGCGCCCACGAATGATATAAATACTACTGTTGCTTTAGCTTTACCTACGTCAGTGGCATATTTCTATGCGGGTCTTACCAAAAAAGGATTGGGTTATTTCGGTAAATACATTCAACCAACTCCAATACTTTTACCAATTAACATCCTAGAAGATTTCACAAAACCTTTATCACTTAGTTTTCGACTTTTCGGGAATATATTAGCTGATGAATTAGTAGTTGTTGTTCTTGTTTCTTTAGTACCTTCGGTGGTTCCTATACCCGTCATGTTCCTTGGATTATTCACAAGCGGGATTCAAGCTCTTATTTTTGCAACTTTAGCCGCAGCTTATATAGGCGAATCCATGGAGGGTCATCATTGACTAGCTTCCGAAATGGTCTTTTTTTTTTTTGAGAAAAAAAAAAAGAAGCTTATCCCAACTCATGGGCGTCTCAAGATAATTGACTCGGGGAACATGATATATACAAATACCGGTATATACGATCTAGAGTAGGAGCAAGAAAAAAAAATGTACGATATTAGAGAATTGTAAAAAAAAAAAAGGAAAGAGATCGAAAAGATCTTTTTCCTAAGATTCCTGTTTGGCCCATTTATGTCATACCTCTCCAATCGATATTCTATTTATATTTGTTCATTCAGTCAATTACGATTCATAATTTAAATAAGAATTGTTATGTTATCTGTTTCCGATGTGCGCCTAAACAAAAAAAAAAAAAAGAAAAACTATATATATTATTAAGTTAGGTAGGTCTAGCTAGGTATATGTAAGGGCTATAAGTCAATCCCCGTATATGTTTCGAAGAATGATTCTAGAATCCGATTCAATACAAGATACAGATAGTTTGTTTACATTATGAAAGAAACACATGTATATGTGCTATTAGATATTCACTAGTTATATATGGGCTACCCATATATTTCCCATCCCACTGAATTTAGATGGATGCCAATGCAAGCGCTTCCGTTTTATCTGTAACTGTGGATTGAATGAATAAACAAATGAAGTCAAGCATATCGAAGAGAAAGAGCGGAGAATTGAAAGAATGGAATGGTTCGGAACAAAGAAATGGAAGAATTAGAATCGTATAGATTTACAAAGACTCCATGGATAGGAACTAAAAACGAGATATCGAAGTAGTTCTGATGATTCAGTAATATTGTCATTTCAATTCAGAGTTCTTAGTTTTTTTTTTTCCGGATAGGTCTTAGTGATGTTAAGTAATAATTCATTGGTTGATTGTATCATTAACCATTTCTTTTTTTTTTTTGTACGAGGAACTTAATATGAATCCACTGATTTCTGCTGCTTCCGTTATTGCTGCTGGATTGGCTGTAGGACTTGCTTCTATTGGACCTGGAGTTGGTCAAGGTACTGCTGCGGGACAAGCCGTAGAAGGTATCGCGAGACAACCAGAAGCAGAAGGTAAAATACGAGGTACTTTATTGCTTAGTCTGGCTTTTATGGAAGCTTTAACGATTTACGGACTGGTCGTGGCATTAGCGCTTTTATTTGCGAATCCTTTTGTTTAATCCTATAAATTGAAAAATACATACTTCAATTTTCTTATTTGATTGCCGTGGGCTTGTCGAATTATATCAAAACTTCATCCCTACAATCACTTCTTCGTTGATACAATATCCCCCGGGATGGATTGATTTGAGGATGAGGAATTAACATAGCAGACCCACTCGATTTCTTCCCTCCCATTCTTATTCTTAATGGAAACTTTTTTTTTTTACTTTTAGGAAGTGTTGCAACGAACGAGGTATTTCTCAATTGACATGAGACCTGGGACTAATAAATAGATTGGGAATTTAGAAAAAATGTTTATTAAAAATTATTCATATTTATAATAAGGAAATTCATAATAATAATAAAAAAGAAATCAATAAAAAAAGGGGGGCGAAGTGATACAAAAGGAACTCTGTTCAAATTTGTTAGTCCTATCTATAAGAGGAAAGCATATGAAAAATGTAACCGATTCTTTCGTTTCCTTGGGTCATTGGCCCTCCGCTGGGGGTTTCGGGTTTAATACCGATATTTTAG